AATCTTGGGAACCTTATAAAGTTCTTCCGTCAAGCCCTGATCAATGAACCTACAAAATCCTTCAAATTGTATCTGATTAAGCCCAGGTATTGTCGATATTCCCTCATTTCCATCCCGGAACATTTGAAACGAATTTCCCATTTATAGAAAAATCCCATTATTATCGCATTCTTCATCGAATCATATAGATTTGACCCAACGCCGATGGAATTTCTATTCTGTTTACTGAATCACATAAAATTTTACCCAATTCCATACCAGATATGTCCATATATGGACAGTATGAAATATGTATGGGGGGGTAGAGATAATTTTCTACTCAAGTAAAATTTCGGAATTAAATTTGTAAGAGAAAAGATGAAAGGAATTGATAAAAAATTCTTGGAACCAGAATTCTGCTGCTTAGATTTATGGGCTTTAGTATATAGTATATCAGAACAAAAGTGATTCAATTACTACTATTATAATGATATTATATATTCCAATCGATTGGATACCGAAAAAAGAAAAGGATTCAGAATTTGATCTGTTTGCCGAGATAAATATAGAATAATCAGAAACAGTACAACGTTGATTTTTTCTTACTTAACCCCTTTTGGGATTTCATTGTAAAAAAAAATTTGCCGAGAAAAGAAAGATAAACTTTGACCGATTCTCTTATTATTACTTAGTACTATAATTCGTAAAATACGCTTGGGAAGCGGGTTATGTATATATTTAGTTGTATTTATTAAACATATGTAGCTATCTTCTATATATCCCTATATATCCGTCTCCCCTTTTATTCTTTTAGTGCAGTTCTATTCGGGGCAGCGCGGGCGGTGGTCTATCCAAATTTATACTTTTTTCAATCGATTCAATGAAAAATTGAAGTACGATATTTTCTGAGAATTCCCTACCGGCATCATATATTATATTTGAATATCCGATTATATATCTGGGTAAGTTCTGTTCTGGTTCCGGGGTTTCCTTTACATATATCAATATTTTTTTTATTATAATTATTTATTATCGAAATTGAGAAAAACGGAAATTAAGAAAGATTTTTTGATTGAAAAGAATCAATCAAAATTAGTTATTATTTTGACTTTCTTATGTCATTAGGGAAACAAAATTTTCGACCCAAATCTCAAAATCATTCACGAATTCACATTCAAGTCACAAGTCAATAGTTAATGGTTCAAATTCTTTATGAATTTTTTTTGAAGGAAAGTTTAAATTTTCCCTTTCAATAGAAAGGATAGGGGAAGTTTTTAGGTATTGTGTATTTTGCGATACTATAGAATCAATCGAAGGGGTGGATCTAATCAAAAAGGGAGTAATATTGTCATCTATTTTTTTTGGCGACATGGCCGAGCGGTAAGGCGGAGGACTGCAAATCCTTTTTTCCCCGGTTCAAATCTGGGTGTCGCCTGGTCAACAAAAGACCCGAAATCCCTTGTTTTTTTTATATAACTCACCGAAATATTCCCCAGCGGAGGGGGCTGTTGATACGCACTTGAGTCGAAGCATATGAAGATTCTCGAAAGATCTGTAACTTTTTGTGTCTAGGATTCAAAAAAGATTTTCGTACTCTGAAGGGAGTCGAGAAGTCTTGATAGCCCTTCCACTACTAATGGAATGGAATATTTACTGACTGGGCCTTGAATTAGATTGGATAACCAAGGGGGAGTCTTACTAATATAGCATGAACTAACAGTTAGACTCCCCTGTCCATGGGGGTCGTTGCATATTTTGCTTGTACTTAATCTTTCCCAATTTTACTAGAAATCATAATGATAAGAAAATTTGTATTAAAAATTAATTATAAATGCATTTATTGAATTGGTTCATTACATAAAGAATTGGGGGTAAGAATACCCTTTTGACTATACACCCTGGATTTCACTATTATTAGTAAACAAGAATGGAATAATTCCTTCAGATTCATAGAGATAGGGGACATAATTCACATGGATATAGTAAGTCTCGCTTGGGCTGCTTTAATGGTAGTCTTTACATTTTCCCTTTCACTCGTCGTATGGGGGAGAAGTGGACTCTAGAAGTACTATTAATGTAATTGCGGTAAGGAATCAAACTTTATAAATTGGTTTATAAATCATTCTACAAAGCGTTTTGTTTGAACTTTAACTATAAAAAAAGAATAATAATGTCAATCAAACAGATATTTCAATGATTCCCATGTTTGTATTTCGGAAGGGGATACGTATGGTAAGAAATTTTTATTTTCCTAAATTCTCTATTTCGCCGAAGGGCTCTTATCTATCAGACTTTCTTATCAGACTTCTTATATAGGGACAATGGGGAACAACAGGCCACTTCTTATTATTTGTTATTTATTTGCCTATTTAAAGAGAAAAAGGCGTCCTGTTATTAATATTAGGGGGATGCGTACTTTATAGGGTAAAGAACATCTACATAGTGGTTCTTCAACAAGATACTACGCATAATAAAATCTTGCCCCCGGCGAGTCACATATTGTGTACTCGCCGCTTTCTTTATTGTTGTAGAAATTTTATTTAGGCTTTATCGACATCGACTCATTTCATAGCGCGGTTCAAGTGTTACAAATTGGTAGGATTTACTACTCCTTTTCTAAATTGAAAGAAGTTCCCATACTCCTTTCTGTTAGTGATTCAATCAAATACTTTTTTGGAATGCTAAAAAAAGATTACTGGCTTTTTTTTTTAATGGTAACCCTGCCCGTAGACTTTTTACTTCAAAAATTTTTCTTTTTTCGATAGATACTGGGATTTCGATTTGAAATAATAAGAAATCTCGGAATTCAAGCCGTAAAAGTAAGAGTTACCCCCTCCCCCCTTTTTTTTATTATTTCGGATTGAGCGGAATCAATACAAATCAAAAAAATAGATGTAGCAAAGAAATATAACTGGGGCCCTATGTATATTCTATAGATAGAATTCTATCGATATGAAGATTGCTCTACTCTATATTAAGCCTGTATCTTTATACAGTACAACTTTATATACTACAAAACCGCGAATCTCATAGATAATATGGTAGAAAGAAATATATAAATCTTTCTACCATATTATAAAATCTCGTAGAATACTGTTGATTATAGCCTACGTATTTAATTGAAGATTTAAGAAACGAAATTGGAATCCTTTATTTATTTCTTACAAAATTAAGATTGATAAAGACATAAGAAGTCAAGTTTCATTCATATTAATCGTTTTGGCTGACCGTTTTTACATATATGATAAGTAAAAAAGCAGTAGGAACTAGAATGAAGAGTGCAGTAGCAATAAATGCGAGAATATTTACTTCCATAATCTCCGTGGTTTTTACTTCGCAATAACTCGGGATTTAATCCCATAGAGATAATTAAAATTTCGCCTGTCAATTCAATGGGATGAATTACATCTCGATGATATTGAATCGCATCAATATTATGAATAACAATATCTGGGCTATCAAATTACTTCGCCGTCGCGAATTAAATAGTATAACATAGGAAGATCCTTTATCCATACTCAATAGAAAATGGAATTCGTAATCGAATCAAGAAATCTTTTTCTTTATTATTCTTTTACATTCTTTCTACAACCTACCATCTTCCTTGGACAATCATCGGATGAAGTATCATCTGACCGCTTTCCACTTACATTGCATTGATAACAACCCCCCAAAAAAAATAACAACACTCGAAGTAAAATGAAAGGGGCGGGGGTTAAACTCGAAACTCCTGTTTTTTTATGATATAATTTTATTTTCTTGTAAGAAAAAGAAAAGTGTGAAAAAGCCAAATTCCGGTCTATCTAAACAAAATCGGAACTAGAAAGGGAGATAGTTTTAATCTGAAACGTCTTTTAATGAATTCTAGTTGTGTATGTGCTCCCGAGAAACATATGATACTCTATTCCATTAGATAGAGGCAATAAATTGAAAGACTAGACCCAGTACGCTATCCCTTGGAATCCTGAATATGATGTTCCCAATAATTGGACTAATCCAATTATACCTCTCTCCCACCAATAGGTACTAGTTGAAGTAATGAAAATTTATATATTTTTGTTTGATGAGAAATAACGAAAAAAGAAAAAAATCCCTATTGAGAAGGACCGAAATTATATTCATTTCATTATGCTTCTTTCGCCAAAAAATGAAAATGAAGAGGCGAGTTGATGTGTTTATTGGATCCGTCGGGACTGACGGGGCTCGAACCCGCAGCTTCCGCCTTGACAGGGCGGTGCTCTGACCAATTGAACTACAATCCCAGGGAAATAAGGTATACCGCATCAAGATTTTTAGGATTAAATTCAAAATTTTTTCGTGTCGTAACAGAGACACGAGTGATATAGTGATATCTACATGACTATGCACTTTCTTTTTAGTTTTAGTTAGAGCGACACGAATTACATTATTAGTAATTCTTTCCTTATTTCCAAATCTCGATTGATCATCAATTTTTCAATAAAAAAAGATTTATTTTCTCGTTTCCTTAGACTTTCTTTTTTAGACTTATAGATACTGATATGAATCTAGATCATTATATTATCTAGATCGGAATTTTTTGGAACAAATAAATCGAGCAAATAAAACAAGGTATGTATATAGAAAAAAATGGAATTCTTTTATTCCCACGTATCACGCGCTTTGGAAAGACAAAAATTTGCATCTCACGGTCTATGAGCGAATTCTTGGGCCGAGCTGGATTTGAACCAGCGTAGACATATTGCCAACGAATTTACAGTCCGTCCCCATTAACCCCTCGGGCATCGACCCAGGAAAAAGAAATTCCTTTTTCAATTTAAGGCTTATTGATAATGCACGCTCAACTTCCTTTTGTAGTACCCTACCCCCAGGGGAAGTCGAATCCCCGCTGCCTCCTTGAAAGAGAGATGTCCTGAACCACTAGACGATGGGGGCATATATGTCCGACCGCCATGATACTATGAGTATAGTATCAACAGTTTTTCGAAATTGTCAATAGAGTCAATAGAATGTAAGAATATGATGCGATCCAAGGGATCCTT